GACAATATGTTAAGAAGAAGATTCCGAGACCCAAAGACGACTCCACGGTCCTGCGCAGCTGACCTCCCTCAGCTATTTAGGCGCCCGAGACCTTCCCGCCTTCGTTTAGCAGCGAACTAAAGAGGTATGCAATCGCTCAATATATTATATTCTATTTGAGGGAAAGATCTATTTATATAAAAAATAACCTATAATCCGATTCAAAGCAACTGCTTGGCCGGCTTGGGGCAGGCTTGCTTGAGCGGATATGCGAACAGTAGCAGCTACTTCTTCCTTAGTTAAAGCACTAAGTAAGTAAACTACCTTTTCTATAGGCTAGATCGGGGGCTTTCGAAACAAAGTACTTGGATTGCTTTCCTTTTACTTGCAGATACTTTACCACCACCAGCCTCCGGATCGTTGCTATCTGTATGTGCACGGTGTTATTTGTATATTCAATAAAGAAAAGCTTTCTAGGCTACAAGGTTGAATACAGTACCGAAAAGACCCAATCCACTACTACCTGCCCTTTAGGTCTTAGTCGTAGTAGTGTCGGCATAGGAGAAGACGATTCCTAGCCTTTCGATTGAATCGATCGTTCCACCACCCGGCATCTGAGAAATATCCGGCATTGTCGAGGGAAACTCAGAGAACCGGAATGATTGGCCTTCACTCTCCAACTGACAGACTAACAGACTAGAAGAGAGAACTGTCCAACTCGCTTGCTAGTATTCGCTCCAGCTAACACTCTACGGTCATATAGGCTCTACGGTGAACTGCCCAACTCGCATCAAGACTAAAGGCCAAGAATAGTAGAGGAAGGTAAGAACGCTTACCGCAAAGAACTTTTTCATTTCTATGAGCTGCCCTACCTATACCGACACCCAGAAAGCAAGCTACGTTAGGGTTGGTTCACTTGCTTTATTTGAACAGGAAAGATAGCCGAAACTAGCAGTTAGATTCTCGAGAATCCCTTTATCTGGGCATCATTCCCTTATGGATTAAACTGCCCAATCTGCCTTTGCATTGTTGGAGTAGTGATTCACTGAGTAGAATTGGAAGCTTGATGGGAGTGTACCCCTATATGCTGATGCTTGCACCTCTGAACAAAGTAGAGTCTCCTTTGCTAGGCTTTTAATCGAGATGGATGTTACTATGCCTTTGCCTGATCATGTTTGGGTTGAAGATGCTCAAGGTAATGTGTTCAAGCAGGATGTCCTTTATGATTGGAAGCCGAGTTACTGTCAGATTTGTAATATGCCTGGGCATGACTGCAACAAAGTTGCTCCAACAGTTAGGAATCCACCAAAAGCAAAAGCTCTGCCTAAAACCAAAAAAAGTGTGGGTTCCTAAACAGCCTGTTGTAGTGACAAATGCTACTGTTAACACACCTGAGCATGCTCCAACTGTGGTGAATTCAGGAGCTGATGTAGGGTGGAAAGTGGTTACCAGAAGAGCAAGAAATCACAATCAAGCTAAACGAGCCACCAGTCCAAACAATACCTTTTATGCTCTTGATGAGATGGAAGGTGATCATGATGAAGAAGAAGATGAACTTGATGCAGAAGAGGGGGAACTTAACCCTACTGAAGATACTATCCCTCCCGATAAATGAAGCACAACATTTGCACTTGGAATGTGAGAGGTTTGAATGATCCTCTCAAGATAGGTGAAATTAGAAAGCTTATTTCTAGTAATAATATTCAAATTATAGCTTTAGTTGAGACTAGAGTTAAAATGCATAATTTCAATAAAGTTAGCAGAAAGTTTGGTAATTGTTTCCAATGGGTGAATAATTACCAAATGAATGATAGGGGTAGAAACATAAAAGCAGCGGGTGAGCGCGCTAGCGCGAAAGCCGTTGCGCCTTCTATCGCCGGAAGGCGCAGCCGTTTTCTTGCTGGATGACGCGAAAGCCTATAGCGTTAACTCAGCCGTTGCTTGTTACAGTTCTGATATTCTTTAAACAAGGGGTTTGCAAATATAGTAAGATATAGCAGAAACCCGCTGAGCTAATACCAATCAAGTCAAACTACATCTCAGTTCCTTCTATCAACATTGTTTTAGCACAAATCATAAGATAAGAATCAGCCCAACTCTCCTATACTGCAAAACCTTGTGTTTTTGCTTGTTTCACTCGTTAGCTGGCTTTAGCAGCAGGAGATAGTTTAGTTAATTAGTCTTTAACAAAAGGAACAATAGCTGCATTAAGGTATACTAGTTCAATACTAGCTTCTTCCTAATCGAGAGAGCACTTCCTCCAATAACAACTAAGAAACGGGTTTAGGAAAGATAGCAAAAACATGATTTCGAATTCTCGTCAGAGATAGCAGAAACTCATCGAGCTAAAACCCCTAAACGATTTACCAGATCATTAGAGAAGTATATCAATTTTTTCTAAGACCCTTATCAAAGGCATATCTTCATGGGAATTGGTTAACCCTGGGAAGAGTGTAGGTTCAACCCCTACTATGCTTGATGTCAACCCATTTGCACAAATCAATGTCGTTCGTTCTCAATAATCCGTCATCTCTTAAACAGTTTCTACCTACTTTTATGCTTCTTCCACATGGGAAACTAAGAAAAGAGCAGGATAAGGCTGTGCTAATTTCTTTCTGGTTTCCATTTGTTAATGGTCTCCTACGGGAAGGAATCCATGATTCGAGCTTGACTGAGGAGGAATTCTCATACCTTCAACATTTATTAACTCCGGATGAACAACTACTGTTAGATCAGTTTGGTCCTCATACACTTGAAGCTTTATTAATTCACATTATGAGTACTATGTTCTGGTCAGATAATTCAGTTAGACTGGCAACTCTAGTGGAACGAATAGAAGAGCATGTTCAACATAATGCAGCCAGATTAGCTAGTCTTCATGGGGATAACAACGTTGTTAAAAGATTAAAACAAAGACCCAAGACTAAGGTTTTACGACTACCATTCGGTAAGGCTTTAGCTGCGCTGTCTTATAAAACATATCTTGGATTTTAGCAACAAATGCTTTAGCAGCATAAGCAACAGTAACTGCAGGAGCAAAAGGAACAATAGCTGGTTTAGCAGCAGGAGCTACAGATAAGGAATGCTCCTCCCTCTGGCCCATCCGGTCTAAATAAAGAGGGTTTAAACCAAAGGTAAGGAGATCTAGAATACCGGAATGCCTTAGATCTGGTTTAGGGCATATTTCTCCTAGAACAATTCGAGGTTATATCCTAGCTACCAGAAGAAGGAAGCTAACTTCATATTCTAACATTTAGTAGCTCTTTCCTTTAGTCGACACATAAAGTAGGATCAAACAAAGCGGCAGCAAAAGCAGCATAAGAAGAGGAGGAGGTACTCAAGTATACTTCTCCAATCCTTGCTTACTCGTTATCGTTCGAAGAAAGTGAAAGAACCTTAAACGGAAGTATGGGAGAAGCTAGTTTTGAATAACAAATCCCATTAAGGAAGAAGCGAGAAAACCCTATTCTTGGATAAGCGGGTTTAACATTCATTATCTACGCTAATTAGGTTCGGATTACCTTAGATTAGATAAGAAGACCAAGGATAAGAGATTGAATTACCTGTAATTCTCTATTCTATATTACCTTACATTACCTTTTCTATTCTATTTCATTCCCTTCTCTAGAGAAAAGAATGAGCTTTTGTTCAGAGCATGAAGAAAGAAAAGATTCTTACATGAATAAGACCTAAGCTCTTTAACCGAGAAAGACACCTACGTTACACTAACAGGGGAAAAGTAGCTACTTTGAAAGAGTTTCCCCACCTCGTGATTCATCATATGATGCAAAAAAAGTCCATTAATGCTGGTAAGAAGTGCCGGTTCGGAGTAATAGTATAGACTCAGATTCGAGAAGAGTGGAGTAAGGTCGCTAGACACAGTTAAGCAGAGCTGAATAACTAAGTAAGACGACTCAGTTTCGAAGAACGAGTTATTGTATCGTAGATACGGCGGGAACGAAGCTTCAAGTTTCTAGACGCCGGGTTAAATGGATACATGTGTATTATTTCAAAAGGCTTTCCTGCTGGGATTGTCCTGTTCCTGCTAAATGCTCGTGGATGCTTAGGAAGATCCTGAATTATAGAAGTGTGGTTGATGGCATTGGTGGTTGGGGTACAGTTGTGAAGGGTACATGCTATAGTATTGCCAAGATGTACAGCTGTTTGAGGCCTCAAGTCCCTAAAGTGGAGTGGAGAAGGGTGATATGCAATAATTCTGCAAGTCCTAGAAGTCTTTTTATCACCTGGCTTGCAGTGCAGAACAGGTTGAGTACCAAGGATAGGATGATTCTTTGGCATTTGCAGTGTGATCCCACCTGTGTCCTTTGCCAAAAAGAGAATGAGAATGTGCAGCATTTATTCTTTCAGTGTGATTTTGCTAGGCACCTGAAACTCATCAACTCTTCTTCCTTTCATATAATAGCAATCAAGCCAGTGGATTCATGTTTACTATATTAAGAATAAGCCCTGGAATCAGTGTTCTTTTCAGTCCCTTTCCTGGATGTTAAGGAAAATTCTTGGTTGTAGAGAGTTAGTGGCACAGGTTGGTGGTTGGGATAGACTCCTTGTTCATGGCAGGTTTTCTATCAAAAAGATGTATCAGCTGATGCAGGGTGTTTTCCCAAAAGTAAGCTGGAGGAAGCTGATATGCAACAATCAGGCTTCTCCAAAAAGTCTGTTCATTGCCTGGCTGTTGGTTCAACAAAGACTGTCTACAGCAGATGTGCTTAGGAAGTGGGGTATTAATTGTGACCTGATGTGTGTGTTGTGTAAGGCTGCTGATGAATCCCACACTCACCTCTTCTTTGACTGTGTCTTTAGTGCTCAAGTGTGGTCTGCTGTGCTTGCTCAGTTGCAAATGACTAGGCCCATCCAAAGTCTGTCTGAAGAAATTCATATTGCTGCTAAATTTTCTGGCAGCAAACAGATTAAGCTACGTTTAGTTGCTTTATGTTTTGTTTTTTCTGTTTATGCCTTGTGGATAGAAAGAAATTATAGGAGATACACAGCTAAAGCTCAAACTTGGCAACAAGTGGCAAAGATGACCACCGTTAGGTCTCTCCTAGCGGTGGCAGCCATGGAAGGATGGATCACATGCCAAATAAATGGATGTCAAAAATGCATTCCTCCATGTTCATGAGGATGTATACATGAAATTGCCACAGGGATATGTAGGACCAGGGTTACCTATTAATCCTGTTCCGGGGGAGGTGAATGAGACTAAAGTGTGTAAGCTAAATAAGTCTTTATACGGACTTAAGCAAGCTCCCAGGCAATGGTTTGCCAAACTCACTGAAGCCTTACAGTCCTTTGGCTACAGTCAGTCCAAAGCCGACTATTCTCTCTTCACCAAACTAAGAGGGGACTGCTTCATTGCTATTCTCATTTATGTTGATGATCTGCTAATTGCCGGAAACAACCAGCAAGAGATTGAGAACCTGAAAACCCTCTTGTCCAAAAACTTGAAGATTAAGGATTTAGGTAAACTGAAGTTTGGGTTAGAAGTTGATCACTCTGAATCTGGGATTTTGATATCTCAGAAGAAGCTAGCCCTTAAAGAAATAGCCATTCTAGCATCGCGTATTCCTCCAACTCCAACAATGGATTCTTCTTGCTTTGGCTGATCTGATCACAGAAGCAAAAAAGGCTCTTCCTGATGTGAGATTTACTGGTATGAAAGTTGCTAGAGAGGGAGGAGACCAGTAAAGACTAGCACCGGATTCTTTCAAAGAGAAAGACTAGCTGTAGATTTAATAGCTGCTTTTTCTAAAAGAGGAGAATAGCGCCTTAACGCAAGCACTAAGTAATTTCATTTCTTTACCTGAATTCCTTTTTAAAGCAGACATGTGGACATAAAAAATAAATAGAATTTCTAGAATAGAGGAAGATTAATGTGCAGCTGATTCTATACCAGCCGATTCATTCAATTGCAGCTACTTCGAAAAAACTTCCAATTATTTATGGCGGGACCGGCTTCCCGGAGAGCCCTAGGATTGGATTCATCCCCATATGGAATTGGGTGAGGGATTCCCTGAAACCAGAGCACCTAAAAAGCGATAACAAGCTAAAAGGCTTTCTCTCTTGAAGGAATCCAACTCCATAGAAGGCAACTCCAACTGATAGAGCGATTGACTCACTTAGAGCAGCTGGAAGCGCTTAGCCTTTCACTGTAATTGGAGATGCTGGCTCGCTATCAAAGCACTCAGCACTTAAACTTTTCATTACTTGAAACACAGGTGCGTAAACCCAGAAAAAAGTGGGGGAATCTCTTCCAGGTAAAGAGAAAGATATAGATTCTCATCAGACTTACCAAATCAATCTATAGCCAGTCCTACCAAAAAAAGTATAACCTACTTAAGGGCTTGAAGGGTATCTGAAAAGAGGAAAGAAACACTAGTTCAATAGAGTTCTTTAACGTGGCCTCTTATTTCGCCTATTACACCTACTTTTGATAGTGCCTTTTCTCTTATCTCAGATCTATCTTTCTTTCTTAAAACCAGATCTGAGATCAGAAGGCAGAGCAGCATAAAAAGAACGAAGAGAAGAAACTACAACTAACACAGGGTTGTAATAGCTAAAGCTATGCTTTTGGATAGCTTGCACTAGGCTAAAGAAAGGACTGAAATTGGATGCGTTTACAAAAGGACTGCTGAACTTAGAAGGGGTGTCCTTGCCTTAGGGCTTACCAATGCAACTCCGAAGGCTGACCTTCTTTCCTAAGGAACTGCTGATACTGGCAAGTAAATGAAAAGAACAGGGGCATACCCTAGAACTTAAACTGGAGAGACTGAAGACTGCCTGGAGGAAAGATCCCAACGAAAAGAGAATGACTAAATGTAAATGGGCGAAGCACTCGAACTAAAAATGTCTGGAAGGGTACTGGCTTGTAATCTCAATAACTGGCTCTATACATAATCTCTAGCTAACTTTCTCACTGGCGGGCTTACACAACCCTAAACTTAGCACTTCCACTCGCTCCAATGGAAAAGGAAAGCACCCTTTTTCTTGGCTCGTATAAAACTCCCTCCCATTCAAATGGAATAGCACAGGCTCTCAAAAAGAAGGAATTTCCAATTTAAATAGCAACTACTCCTTCAAACAAAGGCACTAGGCGGTGTGGAAGGAACCCCCATCGGGACGGGTCGTCCTTGCCTTCCTCAGTGGATATCCCTGAATCACTGTCGAATACAAGTCTCCGAACACACGTCTTAGCCCTCTTCCTCGGTCTGAGCGAACTCTCAGCTTCGTCCACTCGCTTAGCTCTACTAGCCTGAGTGCTAACAAGCATCTCCTCCCTCATAGGGTCAACTCTGCTATCTACCTCATCCTCACTATCACTAAGAATGATGTGGTCTACAGTAGGCTGAACTGGTGTATCCTTAGGTGCCCTCAGAACTGCTACTAACGTCAACCAACTCAGTGCTCTCATTGGCTTGAACTGGTTCAGGTTCTGAATCTTCTTCGTCACTATCCAATTCAATCACTGGGTGATTAATTCCCATTCTCTTGTCGGCCTCAGTAACTTCCTCAGCTAGCTCATCAATCATGGCTCTCCAAGCCCTAGTGGACAAGCCATACAACCCAAACAAAGGACATCCATTGGAATACCCACTTAATTTCATAATAAGAGGGACGTTTCATCCTAAGAAAGTCTCAAGTTCAGAAATATCCTTCTCCCTAATAGGAATAATCTCACCAACTTTAGGTAAGTACCAAGCTATAAAGGCCAAAGCATACCACGGATACCTCAATCTCCACATACCATAACAATGGTCTAAACGGTTTGCAGCAACGTACATCTTTTCCACATATGCACGCCCTGTCTCCCAAACTTCCTTTCTCAAGGTTCCAACAACAGAATCAGAAGGCGGAAAGTCTGAAAACAACATCTGCCACAGACACAAGGATCCTTAATTACTAGCGATTCCCAAGAACAAAAGCAAAAACAAGGTTCACAAAAGTTCATGGTTCAACACAACGTTTCACAAGTAACAAAATGCAAACAGTTCACATAATGCAACTTGAACTTCCCTTGAATGCAACATAGCACATAACTCTCTGCTTTGAGCTTTGACAATAGGTATAGTTAGAATTCATGTCCGAATCCGGAACTAGGCCTTTGGCTAAGGGCATTACTGCCAGTGCATAGCCAGAAGCATCGGCTAATTCAACAAAGGCGTCACAGGCCTTTGATAGGCACAATTTAGGCCCGCCCACCACGACAGACTTCACTACCTCTTTGCTAAGCACAGGAATGCTTGATCGAGAAAAGCAAGTAAAAAAGCAGCAGTCTAACTTGGAAAAGAAATCCTGAGCCAAACGATTGGGCTGCTTTTCTGGGCCCGGACCTACTTTAGAGAGGTCTTTCGGCTTGGACATGACCTTTGCTTGATATTGGGCGGAGTGGGCTTTGTTTGCTGCTTTGCAGAGACTAGGCTAAGCCACGTGAATTGGCCTCACCCATCACATCATCTTGGGAAGCTCCTCCCTCCTCAACAAGCTCCACCTCCAGAATATCTAGAACCGGTTGGGATTGGACTAGATTGGTTCACTAAATATCCTATATAAATATAAAGGAGAAAGGCAAAAATAAGTAATCTAATCCCTTAGACCCTTTTGCTATCGTGCTCAGTCCGGTGCTATTCTCAGAGACAGGTACGGTCTCAGGTGCGGAAGGATGATAAACCTGCTGTAGATCAAATGAAGCTATGCCGGGTATGGAAGATAGAGGAGAGCAGAAGAAGCAGCATACGACATAAGGGCGACGTAGCGAGCCTATTTAGTTAAGGCGGGAGAGCAACGTAAAGAGGTTTGTTAGAAAAGAAAGTGTGCCTCTCTTTTAGGACTTCCTGTACGAGTAGCCATTTCTGAGTTCTAAAGGTAGAATTGGTAATCCCGCATCTGAGATAAACCTAGTCTGATTCACGTGGTAAAGGCCTTTTCTTTTGCCTTTCTTAAAGTTAACTCTTTCTGATCTTAGATCTCACCTCTTTCGACTAGTTCTTCTCTTATCTTTTAGGATATAAGAAACTACTTACTTTATTAGATTAGCATGGAATGTAATTCCAAATAAAAAAAAATGCGACTTAATTATAAACACATAAGAAAACAAGAGCTTCTCCGTCCGGCAAACCACTAGAAGTACCCATCGAGCCGAGCAATGATCCAATGAAGCAAGCTGCTCTTTGTCACCCCATTTTCCCCGGAAACCAAGATATGGAGCAGCCCATTCAGGCTTGGTCAATGAAAATTTTACTATTTCTAGGCCGGAACCGTAGCCAATGAGTCTGCTCCACTCCTCTTTGTTCTGCACCACTTGGCTATAGCTATTTCCCCACCTAGGCTCCCCAAAAGAATAGCATAATATAAATAAAAAAGTGAAAGATCAGATTGTTACAGAAGACCAGATCGAGGGAAGGTACCGGATAATCAAATAAAGAAGCCAGCTTAAAAGCACCCTGGTCGAAGCGAAGCGCATGCGATGAGGGAAGAGAGAGACCACCAATGCAAGTGGATCGACTTAAGCATCGATTTCGAAGGCGAGAACATGAAGCATGAAAATAGAACCAGCCATTTTTCTCGTTAATAATGTTCTGTTACAGACAACAACGAGAAAATACGCTCTTGGACACATGCATGCCCCTATCCCCCGCCCATCGTCCTGATCTTGGCTTGAAGTATCCAAGTAAGCAAATAGTAATTACCATGAAAAAGTCTTTCAAAACTTTACATCCATCAGAGCGGCAGGCATGGAAAATAGCCTTGGGTTGAGACAGACGGAGGCATCCGCAGCCCAGCGAGATCCTATCTATCGGTCGTTAAGGACCTATTCTCAACCTCCAATACAAGACTGAGACTTGCCCTACTTCGATCGACGGAAAGCGCAAAAGAACGTACTCTAGTCCAGTCCGAGGCTACTTTGTAGTGATCACTAGCTCGAAACTCTATAGACGATTAGGAGAAAACATCCTAGTAAGCAGAAACATCCCCTTCTTTGGTAAGCACCGATGCAGCGAAGGAGTCTGATGTTAGTTTCCCTTCATCGTCTTATGTTAGTCTTGAATTGTCTTCTAAAACTGAGACTGGGAGTTGCGGGATACCCATACACAAAGGATCTTCCCCGTCGATAGGACTACAGGCGAGATGCCCCTTGGAGTGTTGGATTGAAGGAGATGAAATCCGCTCCACTAAAAGGAATCGGAGACAAAAGAGCTCTCGTTCTAGCAGCTTTGAGTTCAACTGCCTGTCCCAGTTAAAGAGGTAAAGGAGTGGAAAGGGGCAACGCCAATGAACCGGCATCTAATTGAATGGATTCTTTATAACCTGCTTCGCCTTAACCAACCCATCCTACATGAATCAAGCAAGACAGTGGCACTGACCATCTTGATAGAGTAGCAAGAAGAATTCCTACTAGGCCAGAAGGGAAGCCTACGCCTAAGAGAATGGGCTCAACTGGCCGGGGTTAAGCTGCTTTCTTTACCAAGCGCAGAAGGACTTGGAGATCTACCAGCAACTATATTCTCTTACGCAACGATCACAGGGGGGCTATCGGCCGGTTGAAAGCAACAACACTCGCGGAAACAGACCGGAATGCCAGCTAGAGAAGAAGCAGAGTCCCTTAAGGTTCGAAGAGCTGAGTTGCAAGACTCAGGATGGTGTGATAAAAAAGAAAGAAGTTTGATCATTTCTTCTGTGATGGAGATAGCACGGGCTAGGGATAGTTGCAGTGGAAGACCTTCTGGAAATTGAAAAAGTAAAGCACTTCCTCTGACTAGTAATGCATGCTAGCTTGACACTCGTCTTCAACCTAATTTAGCAGTTTATGACAATTGCCTTAGATGCAAGGACCCAAGCGAGGCTTTCTTCTTCTTCTTGAGAGAGTGTTCACAGTAGAATTAATAAGGTCTGGATGAAGTTTCTGCCCAACTTTTTCCGAGGGAACCGACTACCTACGGGGGTGTGCTGATAAACTCGTCTCCGCTCATCTTACCTGGAAATGGAAAGAAATTGGTGTACCTTACCCACATCATCTGAGATGAAGGAATTTCCTACTGAAGATTAAGATGCCTATTTTGCTGCTGATGAAATTGTTACCAGCCTACTCGTGATCTTCCTTGCCTGGTTCGCTATAGGAAGTGCTTTCAGCAAATGGGGAAGCAAAATAGCTAGGAATCTTCCGTCAATGGAAAAAGGCAAACCTTTTTTGAATTGTTATGCCTTTGTAAAGGAGGATAAAGAAACCTTTCATATGGCCCGTCAGGTCACAGGAATGCTTCTTAAGCTTCAAATTCCGAGCCGAGTCAACAACCCTCACTCGAACACTTAGAGAAAATCTTTGTGCAAAAGCTTTAGTATAAAGGATTCTTACCAGAGTGAAGTCCTTGACCAGCAAGAGCCTTTCTTATGCTGGTATGGTACAGCTGATCAAATCAGTCCTGTTTTCTATTCAGAATTACTGTAAAAGTATCTTAATATTACCCTTTCAAGGACATTGAGCGGATTTTTTTTCCTGTGGAAAGGGATAGATTGAAAGCACACTGGAGCCTTGCTTGGGACCTCCTACTAGGGAAGGTGGTTTTGGCATTAAGAGAGTTCATGAATGGAACAAAGCATCTGTGGTGAAGCATATTGTGCATATCTTATGTAATGACCCTGATTCTATTTTGAATAGATGGGTTAAGTCTACTTTTAGTAAAGAAAAATCCTTTTTGAGTGCTCATGGGGACCTTCTTCCCCGGCGGGAGCTTCTGTGTATGCTGCTGGTTTAAGCTTGAATTGGAGTTCGCAGTGAACTTCTTCCTTTAGCAGATAGCTCGGTTTTGAGACTAATAGGAGTGTAAAAGAGCTCTTCCTTCTACCTGAGGGTAACAGTTGGGGGTTTCGGCTATGAAAGATGAGTATACCGCTCTTCTGCAGAATAAGACTTGGTATTGAGTGCCATATGAACCCTCTATGAACGTTGTTGGATGTCAAAAATGCCTTTTTATTTTTACATGGTAAGTTGAATGAAAAAGTATTTATGGTTCAACCACCAGGCTTTGTTGACCCTGCTCGTTCTAAACAAACATGTCTGTAAGTTACATCGTTCGATTTATGGTTTACGACAGGCTCCACGAGCTTTATTTCAGAGTTTTAGCTGTAGTCGAGCTGATCCTTCGATGTTTATCTGGCGATCCTCCTTTGAGATAGTGATTCTTCTGCTCTATGTGGATGATATCATTTTGACCGGTTCTTCATTAGCTGTTCTTCGTTCATTGATTTCTAGACTCTCTTCACAGTTCTCTATGAAGGATCTAGTGGGCGTACTGTTGGACCTGTCCACTCAAGGCATTGCGAGCAAATGGTTTTTGAAAAGCGCTCGAAATCATGGTCAACATTTTTCCAGTGCTTCAGCGGGGTTTGACCCTTTGGTATACTGAAACTCATGTCGTACAGCCAAGTAGAAAAGCAGCGAAACAAAAATTCTCGTAGAAAAGAGAAATGTTTTGTTTTCTCGTTATTCGTGGAGGGGTCGCGGAAAGAGTTGGGTTCGAGTCCCATAGCCCCGATGTGGCGAAAAAGACTGACTGATTCAACAATACATAATGCCTGCATTAAAATTTAAAACTTGTCGTCTACTTTCGGGAAATGTTCGGAATAAAGAACTTACAATAGTGCAACGCCGCATTCTCGGAAAATTGAGAATGAAGAAAAGATCTATTAAGAAAAAGATTTATCCGAGAAAAAATCGTAACAGTTACATACAATTACAAACTACACGAAAGTTGTCCCTTTTTCATGGTAATTTACCCATCACAAAGATGCATAGAAGAACAAAACTCACTTCATATATCCCTTTTCTACTCAACCCAGAAACAAGATTGGACGTTATTCTGGTTCGTCTCCATTTTTGTGAAACTATTCCTCAAGCAAGGCAGCCGATAAGTCATCGAAAAGTGTGTGTGAATAATGGAATAGTCAACATTAGTCATTTTCAAGTTTCCCACGGTGATATAATATCTTTTCAAGAAAATTACGCGAGAACCCGCGGTGAAGAAATAAGGAGATTCTTCTATATCAAAATATCAGTTGAAAAAATCATAGGCAAATTCTGGGGTCGCTGGGTAAGAATGCAGAGAAGAAAAAATAAAAAAAGAAGAAGCAAAAAAAAATGGCTCCGCCGAGTAAGACTGTGGAGAAGAAGCAAAACAGAATGGTTCCGCCGACTCAAAACTAAGAAGGAATGCCGCCTACTACTAAAAGACCGGTTTTTGCAAAAGTTACATTCTTCTATGCAAAAAGAAGACTTAAAAAGAACAAAGAAGTTTGGATCCGACGCTGAGCACAACAGAATGAAGAGGAATTTTTATCACTCCGTGACCTTATCGAAGAAGAGAATGCAGAGAAGAATCAAAAGGATAGAACTACCTACTCATTATTCGGAGGTCAATCATAGAACACTAAAAGCTGTGGTATCTTATGGACCTAACATAGATCACATCCCTCACGACATAAGATTGAAAGATCCAAACCTTCCTCTTCGGAGCGGAAAGGGGCGTGGCCAAAACACATAAAGATCGGCGTAGTCGCTCATAGGGGCATATCTATCCGGATAGAGATAAGGACAGGGATCCATCTAGATAAAATATTGAACCGGTTTCATTTTTTTTTTTTCTTTATTCTGGTTGATTGCCGTTTTTTTGACGACAAGTTTTAAATCTTAATGCAGGCAAGGTAATGCCAATTCACTTAGAAGAACAAGTAAGGAAACATTTTCTCAATTATGACTTTCTGGGTCGGAGCGTAGACGGGCGAGCAGAGCCCAGGAAAGAGGGAAGCCCTCATAGAGCAGTCTTCTACTTCTAGTCGACTGCTGCCCTGAGAGAAGGCGGCCTCCCTCGGGAAACATGGCCCAATTTCTCTTCTTTCTTTTTTATTTTGGGTTTCTTTATTGCCCAGAACGCTAAAAGGTGGGGAAGAAGCTAGCCGAACCCGGGCACATAAGAAATTCTCGGCGTCGAGAGATCGTAAGTAACTCAGTGAATGCTCTCCAAGAAGGGCTTGGTTTGGAAGAAGGAAATGAAATATGAACAACCGCGCTGGTCGTACGTAATAGATCGACTTTCATGCTAGTTCTTACTCCAAACCAGCATGAAAGTTCCATTTCAGTGAAGGACGACGTACCATGATACTTTCTGTTTTGTCGAGCCCGGCTTTGGTCTCTGGTTTGATGGTTGTACGTGCTAAAAATCCGGTACATTCCGTTTTGTTTCCCATCCCAGTCTTTCGCAACACTTCAGGTTTACTTCTTTTGTTAGGTCTCGATTTTTCCGCCATGATCTTCCCAGTAGTTTATATAGGAGCTATAGCCGTTTCATTCCTATTCGTTGTTATGATGTTCCATATTCAAATAGCGGAGATTCACGAAGAAGTATTGCGCTATTTACCAGTGAGTGGTATTATTGGACTGATCTTTTGGTGGGAAATGTTCTTCATTTTAGATAATGAAACCATTCCATTACTACCAACCCAAAGAAATACGACCTCTCTGAGATATACGGTTTATGCCGGAAAGGTACGAAGTTGGACTAATTTGGAAACATTGGGCAATTTACTTTATACTTACTATTTTGTCTGGTTTTTGGTTTCTAGTCTTATTTTATTAGTAGCCATGATTGGGGCTATAGTACTGACTATGCATAGGACTACTAAGGTGAAAAGACAGGATGTATTCCGACGAAATGCTATTGATTCTAGAAGGACTATAATGAAGAGGACGACAGACCCACTCACGATCTACTAAAGGTATCGGAGATTGATTGGTTCGAATCCAATTCGTGAGATGGCAGTGATCTTTAGCCGGTCATGGCCATTAAACCTTTTTAAGGGCTTTAAGCACCTACAGAAGTCGTATATATAGTATAGACTATGTCTTTTATAGGTCTGGGCTTTTGCGCCTGTGTACATGTTGCGCTGAACCGGAGTGAAATACATTGCGTGGCTGCCCGATCATGACGTAGTCCGAGATGGTTGATTGAGAAAAAGGGGGGATGTTCCACGAGCTACTTGTTTGAAGTCTTTTTCCATTTCTAGGTAAGAGAAAGAAAGGATAGACTTCCCAAGCATGGGTGTTTGATCGATGGAATGCTTGCTGTCAGCATCTGTTACTGGACATCTAGCTTGAAAGTCTTTTCCAATCTTTCGCTTTCTTTGCTTTTCCTCTGTCCTTTGCCCTATCAGAATCAGTATCGGTTGATTCCTTCCGGCTTTTTTGTTCGCTTGCTTGCTGGCAAGCTCTATACCGACCTTGGCTATTTGAGGCAATTTCGAAAGCATTTAGTCTCGCTAGCTATGCTAGCTTGAAAGGTATGGCTAGCTTGTTTTTTGGTGAGGTATTGCCCTGCTGTCGCATTCTTCCTTTGCGCTGTACTCTCTCTCGTAATTTTTCTGCGACCTCTCTCTTTCTACTTTGTATTAGCTTTGTTAATTGGAATTGCCCCATGCAAGCGATTCTAGCTAGCCTCTCCTTCATCGTTACCAGTTTCCAAGGCTGATGTCACCGATAGCTCTGCTTTCATTCTGATTGGCTACCAGAAGGGATAAGAACTATGCTTTGACCGGGAGGCACCTCTGCCGCCGTTACGTTGGGGAACTCTACCCTTTCCGCTGAGACGGTCAATATTGGTGAACGGGGAACGTGCTTAGTGATGATACATCAGAGAATTCCGAAGTGCTCTATGGATTGGCTCTGGGGTTGCGCATTCGATGACAATTACTGGCTTCACTACCGATCCCACGTTGAAATCTCTGCCGACTTATCCTCGGCAATTAGGCTAGAGCTGCGAACCAAACTACACAGGCCAAAAGCGTGGGCTCTAGCGCCAGTTTAGGACCCTTCGCTAGGGATTACCCTGATTAGCATAGCATCCAAACGTGGCTTTTTCGGACCTATTTTTGAAGCAATACTTTTGAGGCTCAATCTCCACAAAGTACCCCTCAGGTTGCATTTCCGGTCTTTTATCGCTTCCATTTAGACAGCTTAAACTCACCGGGCTTACGCCCCAGGATCCCTTACTTGAGCTGAGCTTTAGGAGAATACTTTAAAGCTAAAGCTCCATCTCTCTATAATGGGCGTTACTTCACTTCCTTTCAAACGGGCGTATACGCGGCGTTAAAGCTCTCTTCTTCTTCCCTCAGATGTCCAAACGAATCTATACTTAAGTGAGATTTTGAGACGAGCTTTCCTTAGCCGCAGCATACATGCTGGGGGGTTTCATATCCATATGGATTCTGACTGGCTGCTCCGAGATCTGAGACAAGAGATTGATCTTTGGGGGAACTTTGAAGAGTTGGAAATGGCTAGAGATGCTTAAGGGCGCTGTTCAGGAAGTCGTTTAGCTGGTGCTTAAGTGTACCCGTGCAGCTAGTGAAAGGGCCGTAGATCGAGAGTAGAGTCCAGCCAAGGAATAGCAGTCATTCACCCATTACCATTCCCAACGTTCCCGTCATCCCTTTCATCGGCCGACTTCAGGATAGAGCTCCGCTGCTTTAAAGAGTCCACCAGCGAAGTAAAGATCTGGGTATCGTAACACAGTCTATTTGAATCTTGGGGCAACTCGACTCTCAAAATCTTTCGCAAGAAGTTTTACGATGATCAAAAATTCCCAATCCACATCCCTAATCGGAATGAAGATACCTTCATTCGTCGTGGATACTATGGAGGTCATACAGACGCTTACAAGCAATTTGGTAGAAACCTATTCTACTATGATGTGAACTCACTCTATCCGTTCATTATGAAAAAATGTCCCATGCCAGGAGGTAAGCCAGTCTGGGATGGTAATCTGGTTGATAAGGACATAGATAGCCTATTTGGATTTATAGAGGCTTTTGTGTCATGCCCTTCTTCAGTCAAAAAACCTTTTCTCCCCGTTCGGGGAAAAGATGGTACACTTCTCTTCCCCACGGGTGATTTTGTTGGTGTATACTATAGCGAGGAGTTAAAGTATGCAAGAGACATAGGCTACACTGTGATTCCACTCAGTGGGTACCTCTTCGAGAAGAAGGAAAGCCCTTTCATAGAATATGTGAATTTTCACTTCGATAGTCGATTACAGGCAAAGAAAGATGGAAATGAAGCTTTGTCATTTGTTTATAAAATCCTTATGAATTCGCTCTATGGAAGATTTGGTATCAACCCAAATAGCACTAAAACGGAGTTATGCGATAGCGAGCGCTATCACTTTTTGATGAAACAAGATTCCTTTATTGGGTTTCATCCGATTATAGAAAACCTATACATGGTATCCTATCATACTGTTACGGCTGATGATAACATTCATTGGGCTCAGCCTAAGAACTCCGCTGTTCAACTTTCCGCCGCAATCACAGCATGCGCTAGGATCTACATGCACCCATTTATATCAAGGGATGACTGCTACTACACAGACACAGACTCTATCGTTCTTGCCAATCCTCTTCCAGAGGGCTTAATATCTTCCAAAGTCTTAGGGTTGTTTAAATTAGAAGATAAAATCAAAGAAGCATTCTTTTTGGCGCCAAAAGCATATGGCTATATTTCCGAAGAAGACACAAATGTAATTAAGTTCAAAGGACCTGCAAAACACCTGGTGGATATTCCTTGGTTCAGAGAACAGCTCGCTAACCCTTCTCGTAGGATGGAAGTCAAAATCAAAAACCAATTCACGGTTGATTGGGACAACCTGACTGTCGGTGTTAAAGAATATGATTACAGTTTGGGGATTAAACTGACCAGTAAGAGGATTACTCAACCTGATGGAGAGACTTTACCCATTGAAGTAAATGATATGTGTTGGGTAGATCACAACATTGGAAAAGCGGTAGCCAAATCACTAATGAAAAAGCTAATGAAACTGCAGACAACAAATAAAATTCTTAATGAGAAGTTGTCTGATGCAAATTAAAAATCTGGTTTCGTGGCTTTGACTTAAGGGGATAGACCTAAAGGCTTCGCTTCTTCCCTACAGAAGGAACTCAAGAAGCAACAACTCTACGAGCCTAGGGTTGGTGGTTGGGTAGGGATAAATTCCAAAGAAAGTCGCTTTATCTGGCCAACCTTTACGTTATTTATATTGTTGTTTCGGAAACTTACCGCCTTTATAGTACCATCCTTCATAGCATCATGAACGAACGATCCGTCTGGTTCGAACTTACATAGGTGAATCGGACCTACACCTACCTTACGCCAACAAGGGATCGCCTTGGTAACGCAGTTCGGTTAGCGGGCAGGACGCCTTCCTACATCTGCGTTCATTAAATTCGACAAATCATTCGGGGGATGATTTACCACCTGTTCGACTATTTCACTCTTTTGTCCCTCATTAATGAGCCTGTTTTGTCCATCAGTAATGATCACCGAGGCGGGCGCCCGTACGACTCAAGGCTCATCTCCAACCAGAACAGAACTTTTTCAAATTCCACCGCGACAGCGTCTCGCATTGATTCTTGTGTTGACCACTTAAAACCTGTTGGAAGAGTTGCCGCTGTTGATCCTTCAAATCCTCGATTTCATTGCAGGTTCTTTGCAAAAGCTTTAGAGAGTCGAGTTGCCCTATGATAATCTCCTTGACTCTTTCCCGTGTGATTGGGTCTGCAATGGTATTCAAAAGACCGTAGTCGTTTTGAACTTTTCGCAGATGCTCCGTTATGAAAGCATTCCGTTCCTGACAAGACCCACAGCTTCTTATGCTTTCTAAGAGGGATTCCAAAAAAGCCTGGACTTCTGGATCATCGGCGTTTTTTTGGAATAGGGGCAAGGTGGGGGGGACATCTCCATAGTTGTGACCTTCCCTACCTGCTATTGGGGAAAGGGCGAATCTTCCTTGAGCTAACTAAAACTATTATTTACAAGTTATGTCATGGTGGCCCATCGCTGTCTGATAAGGCGCTTTAATACCCCGGGGAGGGGGTCCTTAAACCATTCTTGAACTCATAACAGACTCATAATAGAAAGCCTGGGTTTAGCGCTTTAAAAAGACCTATCAATAAAGAACCCGAGAAAGCATAGTTAGACAAGATATTTCTATCCCTTTGTTTAGCTATTGAGAAGGCTCCTGCTACAGCTATTCTTTCTGCTCCACTGAATTATTAGCCATCGCTTCCTTAGCTCTCCTCGCCCATCTTTGGCTGCCTGTGAGGAGGTTTATGTTGGACCTCTGCCATGTCTGCTTCTGATACAGGTGTGTTTTGTTCTTCACCATCAGTCCTCCTCTTCTTGGATTTTTGATCCCGGCGCTTTGCCAGACGGTAAATTGGTGACAAACGCACCCGAGGTCATGAACCCATTTATTTGGAAACTTAGAAGACCCCTCTCAAGGTAGTAAAGTAACCCGATTGAAGAGGAATAAGAGATTCGATTTGAAAAGGCTGTAAAGGCCAAAGCCGGATGGATTGCTTGACACGACACCGATTCCCAGATCAGGCCATATCTGATACCGGTTGGACATATTCATTAGTGAAGGACCAGGCCCATGCCAGCACATGGCACTGATAGAAATCTATATGTTGAAGAAGGATTTTCCCGAAGGCAAAAGTAAGAACCATCGCACACAGGAAGCTCAAGCCGAAAGCGATCACCTGCTGGCTCTCAAGATATGGGATAAATTCGTCGTTTTAACGCATGTTTCCGACCCCCTCGTGTTCACCCTTATTGGGGTTTGAAAGTCGCGTTATTCCGCATTCTTTTTTGCCTCCTGTTGTTTGCACCTATTGTTTTGTTAGAGTCGGTCATTCTGTTGTAAATGAGGGAGTTTGGACAACCAACAATCAGGCATTGTACATGTACTGAACCCAGGATCAGTCATTGGGTTCTTTCTATTGTAGTTTGTAAAGCCACTTGGAAGCCTTAACCAATGATGGATCGAGCCAGGCTGAGGTACTCGCTTGCGGACTTGTTGCACTTCAACGAGATGGGCCAATTGAATATGAATAAAGGCGAGCGCCAACCCTCCATAGGTGTGGACCAATGAGAGGGGCTAAAGTGACGTTAGAACGGCCGGAACATCAGACTTAGAAGAAGGAGCTCCTGCACGAGAACTTTAAAACCTTCCTTCTCTTTTTCATTCTGTCTTCTTTGTAACAGATTTTCCAATATTAGTACCACGTGGTGAATCCGTACTATTCTATTTGAATTCAATCTTTCTTCTCTGATCCATAGAGGGAAGAAGAAGTTGGTGCCTCGGGTCCTCAATAATGAAGGTGCCGGAGTCGCCGAAGTATTCGGGGTCGCAGGACCATCTCGCAGCGCAGGAGGTGACCTCAGTGATATAGAGATTAGGGGTCAGCGCATGTCACCCTTATTCATTTCATATGCCTTTAGCAGTAGTTTGCTAGGCCTCCTCTACCATGATAACGGGGTCGGACTACGGATCGTCAAGCCCCTTTCATACGTAAGCTAAACCTACGCTTGCTGTCATGCGATGATTATAGATAGAATGAGCACCCGTGTGTAGATAAATCATGGCTAGGACTCCCCTCCGATCGCTCTCTTTAGCCCTGCTAAATGCCTAAGGGAGAGAGGAAGAATCTATGCTATTGATTTATATGCTCCAACTCTTCTTAATAAGCAATTTCTCCCATTCCTCGAAAGAGGTGGCACTTCTTATTCACTAAACTAAAGGGAGTCCCCTTACTGTACTTAGAGAGAGCTCAAATCTTTGCGGGATTCAATAGAATCACTCCTGTCCGGTACGCTGCTCGCTAAGGGATCCCCTTTCTTCTCAATAGGGAGGGGGGAAGATTCATTTTGGTTGGGCGTGAGCACTTCTATTGTTGATGCGAGCTATCCGTATTCGGTTCCCGTGTAAGAGACCCCGCTAAGGGGGCCTCAGAGGCAATGGCAAGAGAACAGAGTCCGAGAGGTGCTGCAAAAGAGACATAGATTTCTCCCCTTCTTCTTATGTTATGGCATTTCTCCTCAGAAAGAGGCGCCTTTTCACGAGACTTTTTTGAATCCGGGATACGAACTAAGATATCTCGTTCAAAATGAAGCTATTCAATAGTGCCTTCCTTAGAAGGAATTTCCACAGGGTTGGTGCCAAGCTCTGGATGCTCTAGAAGGCTCCAATCCTGCGTTCTAACGAGACTTTGGGACACCTCTTGGCTGATTCCCTGAAAGGGGTGATAAAAGAGCTTTCTCTATGCAAAAGGGTGCTTCGGAGTAGCTTTTCCACTAAGTAGAGCCCTTATTCATGTTGGGCTAACCCCTTTCCTTTAGCATCCTTGCACCATTGTGCTTACTTAAAGGTAAGGAGGAAGGATTCTTTCAAATGGCAAGTGATAGATCAATAAGTTCATCACGTTCGAGTGCTTCTGTCTTCGAGCCAGTACCCTTTATAGACAAGGGATAATACAAAGTATCTGTTATTCACTAGTAGTCCATGTAACTTTTTCTTCCCTTTTCAAGCGGCTAGTTTCTTGCCGTCCATATATATCAATAGTGAGTTATAAGGCTAGACAGCAAATAAGCTAGTTCAGTTCCATCACTTATCCCTTCCTTAACCAGAACAGTTAGAAAAGCATTAAAAGGAGGATTCTTTCAAGTGAAATCCATACTTGTTGTTCAAGTAAGCAAGTAAACTACCATCAGATCTAGGCGATAAAAATCTATGTTTATAGCCCATGTTACAATCTTTCTAGTCCTATCTCTACGGGAAGGACAAACGGTTCATCCCTTAGAAACCCTTGAACCCTATCCTCTCTGATTTGGAAAAAGATGATCTTGCTTGGGCCGCTGAAGAAGAAGATTTTTTGAATATTGAGGAATTGGACTTGGCATTCTTGCTATCTCTTGAATGCTTTGATCCATCTAAGCCCATTGACAAGCAGGAAGAGGAGAAATTGGGGGACTCATGGGATAATTATGGTTTTGAAGATACTGAATTGCAAAGCCCACTTGATGGTTTGAAAAGCCCACGTCCGAGTCCAAAATGGAATGGAATTACTTGGGAAGAGTTGATGGGGGACACGGAAATTTCCAACGTATGTAGTTGCTTATTAGAAGCATGAGGAAAGCCCAAATGAAAACAAATAAGAGTGGTCGTGGAGAAGGGGACTCATTGTACTGAAAAAGCTATTGCTAGTGCTAGTGCTGTACTGACTTACTCTATACCGGTCTTAGTGGACTGACAGAGTGAGCTGGAAAGGGGCTTTTCCGTCTTTCCGGAGAAAGAAAAGAAAGAGAGCTAGCTTCGGTCTCACGTAGCTCACCTAAGAAAGGACGGAGCTGTCGAGTGAGGATTGGGCGAGGGAAGTTCCAGATGTACCCGGGTACAAATCAGCCAATAAAAAAAAGGACTATTTTATTCGTTTTTGGGGCAGGGCCTTTCGTACTCCAATCCGTACGAAGAGAATTATTAAGCACACTAAAATCTAGTGGATCTGGTTCCATATTCATGAAAAGCCGGGGTTGAAACATGTTATGAAACTAAGACAACAATTATTTATTACTAATAATAAGAAAGAGTTAAGCGCCTCCAAGGCCTATAAATAGAAGCTTCTTTCAGTCTATATTTTCAAAGAGAGAGGTAGAAGAAAAACTTTAAGTAAAAAAAAATGGATATCCCTACCTCAGAAAGGCTAGCAACAATTCAGAACGAAATCCGTTTGGTAGAAGCCGAGAAGCTCGAATGTGAGCAAAGGCTTGCTCTGTTCTGGGAGCACCCGCCTCCCATCGATCCAGCGCTTGTGGCTGCAGCCATGCTACGGATCCAGCGCCGCATTCGCGCTCTGGAAGACAGCAAACGGAACCTCCTCAACGAGCAACAAGCCCTGATTGTGCAGGCCACCACCCACCTCGCCCCCGGTCGCCGGGAAGACTAGAATAGAAGAGTCCGTCGACTCTTTCTAGAAGATTTAAATAAGTGTCTAATGATGGTGTATTGTTAATGAGATGTTTCTGCTTTTGTGTGTCCTTATCATCCCGCTCTTTTCGTTTAATCGAATGCTGTTTAATAAAAGATTCTAGAATATTTTGGTTCCCTAGAGATGTTGAATTCTGTCTTTCTTATCATGGTTTTTTACTAGCTTAGTGTTTGAATTAAGGGTGTTGCGAGTCGCTTACTCGATATATAAAAGAATATTGAAACGTAGAATTCGGATATCAGAGCTAGAAGTGTCTCGTACTAGAGGTATCTCTAGAGAATGGATAATTCGTGGGATAGGGAATAAAGTATTGAAATGCTTCTTTTCCAGCGAAGTCTGACTCCGGTCGATAAATCTGTATACTGAAGAATCAGTATTGGCGCAGATCCTCTTATGATCGGAGTGAAAAAACCATGCAGGCTTCTATTCTTACTGAATTTCTACCTAACGGTAGTTAGCTTGTATCTATGAATCAAATCTAAGATACCTGTCTAGTCCAGTGGGTAGAGACTCTCATATGAAAAAGAAAACACCCTCTTTTAGCTTAATGTGATAAAAATCAGTCTAAAATGAGATATCTATCTTTCTTTTCAAAGTTTGTAGGATGTTTGAAAATGGAATTGCACAAATGTGTTGATGAATTACGATGTTTAATACGTGAGATGGCAAAAGAAGATGAAGAAGAGAGAATTCCGTTTTTTAGTAATAAAACTAAGATTGATGCTACGGTTGTAGATGATGATCTTCTAAGAAAGAAAAAAACTAGAAAGAGGAAAAAGATTCCAAATTCGGATATTGATAAAACAACTCTTAGTGAAGAAAGCTTATTAGTGGGCAGTGATGATGCCAAATGTGAATCCTTGGTGTCAATTCCTCGACCAAAACAGACTAAGCAAAGAAAACGAAGGAAGAAGGTTTGAAGAAGTTAGTATAGTACTGGTCTGGTTTGGAACTTGCTGCAATCGAAAGGAACTAGCCTGCAAGAGATTAGGAAAAGCATTAATTAAGAATGCTTTCTAAATGATAGTACTTTATTTAAGATAGGACTGACTGTTAACTCTTACGCTAGGTGGTACCGGTAGTGCTTTAGTCTCGTTATTTAGTATATTATGGTTAGTCCTGTTTTTTATTAGAAGGAAGATTATAGAGCAAGTGACATCCATCCCATTCGTACCATCTCAACTGCTCCCTTGTCCTCACTTCTCTATTAATTAGATCTCTCCTGTCCAAGTATAAAAATAGGAATTACCTTCTCTTCCTCTTCTTTTTTTTTGACTGGTTAAGGCCGGTTAACTCCTACTGTAGATAGATGGGTTTACTCGCTATTTAGTACCCATCAAACCTAATAGAAACAGCCTGCCTAGTCCGAAAGCCCCAAAATAACTTCTTTTAGGTGGAAAAGCTACATTTCTTTCCAAAAGCATAGCTTTAGCTATTACAACCCTGACTTCTATTTCTTCTTTTTTCGGTCTTTCGATAGAAAGAATAGCGTTAAATTTCGTTTTCTGGTCATCTTGTTAACGATTCCCTATATGAATGGTTAACGTGTACCACTTTCAGGTACGCACACAACACTTGACCTCGTTGCTGGTAACAGTGATGAGGGGTTCCTTTTTAGTAGTCCTTTGGTTTAAGGAACGTAGTCACTCATAGCTAAAAAAAGGGAAGGCCCGGTGGCCAACTTCAAGTCATAAGAAAAACATGTTTCTTTCCCACCTATAGGGTCGTGTAGGCCGGCTTTACCAATAGGTACGTAAGTCACTAACCTACTGGTTAGGAAACTATGTGAACCAAAGGCCTTTCTTCGGGCTCTAGATAGCTTTCTAATGCGTTTTCTGTAATCTAATCCCTTTGATGGACCTCGTTGCATAGCTTAGAGTAACTACGCACCTTAACTATGATAGCGAGATTATTACTGATAAAACAACATTTAACGATTCATTGGTGTGTCATCCACATTCAGACAAGAAAACTCATTCTAATGGGCTACATGAGCCCTTAATAATTCAATCTTATCGAGTGATTGACTGAGCAATCAGTCAACATCGTTCCTCTTACGAGCATCTTCGAACCTCTCCTTTACCTTTACAGTCGAGTAACTACTAGTACAGTACCTTAATCATATTGCAGATAAAGCGACGTTTCACTTCTCATATCATATATGTGGAATTAGATAATTATCATAAAAGGCGTTATAACGCAATATAGAGCCCGTAGAAATCCAGTCTTCTTACTATCTTCTCTTCTTCTTTAACATGACTTGTTACAAGTGATGAATCTTCCACCTATTCAGTGGAAGTTTTTGTGACTAAAGAAGATCAGCCTACGAAAAGACTTCTTAAACTACTACTACTCAACAGAACTAGACTCATGAACTAAGCTAGCAACTCCTTAAGAAGGTATGTAATCGCTTAAGCGAAGCTTTTGGAAAGGAAAGACAGACTTTGCCTAGCCTGAAAGAGAGTAACTTCACTGACTTAATGCCAGAGATATCATTAGAATAGGAAGTGATTCCAAAAGGCGCTCTTACCGTGTGAGTAGCCGCTCCTAATCTTTTGCCCATAGGAGCACTTCTTAAAAGAAAAGCAGTGGCTATTATATCACCAACCGCAGCTAGAAAGAGAACAGAAGAGTAGTGAAGAAGGAATCCCTCAAAGCCCCTTATCCATCTCTAGCAGCTGGCATTCCTATATTCCTTATTAGATTAGATGTTACTTTCTTTAGTTTAGCAGATCCGGTATCGGAGGCATTCTTCTAACATTAAGAATCTTTCAGGGGGAGTAGCACTTCTACCTATACTTGAAGTAGCTAAGGTGTTAACTCAGTAATCTAAGTTAAGGAATACATGGAAATCTCCAAAGGTAAGGCTCTAAAAGAGTTTTCTTTTTTGGAGGATAGCAGAAGTTTTCTAGCTTGATGCGGGTCTCAGGACTTCCCAAGTCTTTGATAACGTTGTAAACAAAAGGAGTATATAAATAGAGATTTACCTTAGTAAGAAAGGCGTAAAAAAAAAATCCTTAATCAGTAGAAGACTAATAAAGCTGAGTAGCCTGAGGATTTTATCAACGAATGGAAGAAACAGTAAGAGATAGATATAATTTATATTAGGGAAAAACTCCTTTTCTTTACCGGTCAGATCTTTCAACACATGGATTTTTGACTAAAGAGAGGGGTCTTCGGAGGAAAGAAGAGTTGTACCGAAGACTTTCTATTAGCATAGAATAAAGTGAAGTCCCGCGCTTTGGCTTAGTCACTCTCTCGTCGTTCCTGAGAGCGGATGTCAGGATTGAACAAGAAGAGTTGCTACGTGTAACATAAATAAGACTTTTTTCTAGGGCTTCCTCTAACAAGAGAAGAAGCCGTTAGCAGTTCAGGTTAGGGTTTCGGTTTAATACCTATCGCCCTATTCTGATAGCAGAGTAGTGTTAAAACCAATAAGAGAAGTATGGGCGATGACCTAGTCTTTCAAGACAGTCAACATCCGCAGTCAAGTGACCAGTTCACTCTATAGTAGAACGGAATCTGTCTCCTTCTCTGTTGCTATTCTCGGCCTAGAGACAAGGAACCTCTTTTGGGACCTCGTGGTGCTTGCGGCTTTCCCCAAGACAGCTTATTCCGCATCGGCACCAAGGACCAAGGGCTTTCGAACTACTTGGGTTGTCCCCCCTAGACTTTCATGCATAAACCCGACACCGCTCTTAGCAGCTTAACCACGATAAGTTGGATAGACAACCACTCTCCTAAAAGGGCTATCCTCCCATCTATATGACCATGGTCTTGTCACGAGCTGGATTTGAACCAGCGTGCTCCAGAATCATGATCTGGGTTTCGACCTACCGATCGTGACTTTTGGTTACCTGGTTCATCGAAATCTTCAAAGACTAACGAAGGTCGACTACGTCCAGGGTGGCCCGGAGCCACAAGCTACTTTTTCTTTAACCCGAGAACCATAATCTTTCTTAGAAAAGGACTATCACTATGCTTCCGAGTTTTGAAAAAGCCGAAAGGCTTCGGATTTCATTCCCTAATCTTCGCTTAAGCAATTACATACCTCAGGTGGATCTTACTCGAAAGGATTCAATCCAGCCACAGGTTCCCCTATGGCTATCTTGTTACGGCCTGCCCTCGAGGGGGTTCACATCACAAAAAGCGCGATTGAACAAAATGGTAAATACAAGAGATCCAGTTATGAAGGGTCTCCCATAGTGGGGTTTTCTGGCCCCACTCGGGAGGCAGCCCTGGCGTTTGCCAGTCGAAAAGCCAGTTACTAAATTGTTCCAGAGTAAGGACTTGAACCATTTCTGGAGTCAAGTGTGCTCCATCTTTGTAGAAGAAGACATAAAGGGAGGTGAGCAGCCAAACCATGAAGCTAATGAGACGGTAAAGGACCGATCTTATAATGAAAAGTAAAGAGGACCAAAGGCTTTTCATTATTTTTTTTTGAATAGAGACGAAAAAGGTCTTTTTTCTCTTTTGAACCACCTTGCCCTCTTTGGAGGCGGGCTTCGTCTTTTCTATTTTTTTCTTTTGTATATTTTTTTTTGCCAGTTCTTCAAGTTTGGAGTTCCATTGCATTAATGAATCTGGCTGGCTCCGTGTGGTTCTTAGTCATATCTTGGTTATTTGCTTCCTTCATATTCAACTCTTCAGGATTTGAGTGGCAGAAGATTGTAGAAGACTGGGATGATTTTTCGAAATGGCATGGTGGTATTGGTGTGCCAGCAACCAAGAGCTGGGAATCGTGGTGGGCTGAAAAACAAGAGCACTTGCAATACAGAGAATTTTTTGGAAAGTTCCCGGAGATTGTTCTTTCTCCGCGTTTCTTTCTATATCCCTACGGAGTACTGTATCATTTGAATGTAGCCAATGGAAATCAAAGCAAAATAATGAGCCTGACATCTCTTATGGGTTCAAGCTTTCCTTTTGTCCCAAGAGAGAAAGTGAATAAAACTGCTGCTAGTTGCAACTGCATGATGCTCATTTCACCCAATGCGGTTCTAAATCCTCTCTCCAGTCCAATCTATCTCCATGATCATGGGCAAAGCCAGCCATTAGAAGTCCCAGTTTGGACTATAGACTCTGAAGCCATGGCTGCCTTCAAGGCAGCTTCTCCCTTCGTCCTAGCAAACCTAATTATTGATTGCTCCAAACCAATCAAAGAATGTTACCAAAAATTTCCAGTAGCTTGTCTTGTGTGAAAAGGGTGCTTACCACGGCACTGACGTAGAATCCAATTGTCGTGAAGTAACACGAAAGCATGCGGAAAAAGTCAAAACGATGGCCTAACCCGTACACATCCCGACTGAGTGTCTGCTCCCCATTACCACAGGCTACTTTTGCTTCAAACAGTGAGATTCGGTTGAGCCCAACATCGCGCCCTTTCTCTACTTGGATATACTCATGGTGAGTAACATTTCCACGCCTTAGTGTTTAGTTGAATCCTACAAGATGAGATGCATATGAGCCAAATGGGGTTGAAACCCAATACAAAAAAAGATGACTAGTCCGCGGTCAAATCTGGTCTAAATTTAGGAATAGAAAGAGAGGGCCTGCTCACTCTTGTCGGAGCCTTCTTCTCCAAAGAGACTGGGGCTCCCCACAAGGGTTCTGGAGATCCGGAGAGAGGAAAGAAGATTTTATACTAGTCCAGAGAAAGAGTTCAGTCAAAATAAGTCTCTATCCTGCACATCGTACGGAGTGGAAGAACAAAGGTTCAATACATACGTCAGCGACGGTGCAGTCTTCAAAACGAAGCAAGTGTATCAAGGAAGCGGAAAGAAGAAGTCTTAATCATAGCCGGCTTTTTAAAACACATATAATACATTATAAAAGACATGACAGAAGATAGAGAGCACCTATGAAAGATGAAAAGACATGACAGAAGAGAGAGAGCTAAAAATTGAAAAAACATAAAATAAATCTGATGTTGAGGCTTATTTCTTCTGCCACATTTAATGGCCCACTCAACTTCAGAAGTAAACACATCAGGGCATCTTCTAAACTGCAACAGATTAAGAATTTATGGGGAGAGTGTGTTCTAGCAGCAACTCACATCATAAATTGACTTCCATCCTCTGTGCTCAAATGGAAGACCCCCTATGAAAGATTGATGAAGAAGTTTCCTGATTATGATCACCTTAGGGTGGTGGGATGCCTTTGTTATGCAGTTAACACTCACAGAAAAGGGTGTGAGATGTGTCCTTTTAGGTTACCCTGGTGGACAAAAAGCTTACAGATTAATGGATTAAGAGACAAGGAAGATCTTTGTGTCAAGAGATGTAGAGTTTAAGGAGCATATATTTCCTTTTAAGCAAAGTTCAGAAGAGTTTAACAAGCTTCCTCACTGTATACAGATGTTGCCACAACTGCACTGTGAAGAAGATGTAGATCACAATGCAGGGACTCCAATTCCAACTATTCTTGAAGAAGCATTTGGATGAGGCATTCACAATCAAGGATCTGGGAAAGATGAGAGATTTTCTTGGTATAGAAGTTGCAAGAGGAAACAAAGGGAGTGAAACTTTCAACTGATCAAGGTGAAGTTTTGGTACCAGTAGTCCCATTCCTTGAGAGCAGGTAACTTGAGATTTTAGGCCAGAAAGTGGTGGTCTAGCTCCTTCCCCTGCTTTGTAGCTTTCCATTAGCTACCCCTCTGCTTTATTGTGAACTAGCTTTCTAGCTTAGAAAAGAGGATATACTGCTTTGGACCCTCATATGGCCAGTCACCCACGAGGGTGGTTTCTCGTTCGAAATTGACTAGTTCAAATGGTTCATCCAGGTAAACTCGTCAATTGGTCTTTGACCTCTCCCATGTTGTTGATTGGTATACCCTTCGTTTAGGAAATGACTTAGAGTCAAGCCATCTCGCTCAACCTTACTCAACCTCTATAAAAAAAGCCCTTGCTGAACTAGATTCCCTGCTAGCGAGAGCGGCATAAAGGAGCACAAACAGGGGTTTTTTTAAAATGAACAGATAAGCTAACGCACTACTGATTTTCTGCCTACTAGCAATGCAACTACTCCTGATAAATACTCAAACTGAACTAGTTTCTCTCTCTTCCTTGCTTGTAAAAAGTCAAAAAACAGATTAATCGCCGACGCCTATACTTGAATTTAGAAAGGATTCCCAATTCATGGTTACTTGGGGCGTTTTGTGAAAGTAAAGATCGAGGTTTAAGCCAATTCCTTTATGAGTCTTATTCCTTATAGTCACAACTGTGAACCAAACTTCAAGCACAACTGTGAAGCAAACTTCATGATTCGCTTTTTTCTTTCATACTTTCTATTTAGAGCTCAATTACATCGAGCCTCGCGTCGGGTCTAATGTTAGCATAAATAACAGAAAATAACCAGGATTGGGAAGAGCAAATCCCCTTCATTCCCGCATGGATCTCCTTCTCCGTCTTTCGTATTCGTAGTAAGGGCATCGGATGTAGTTCATGCTTTCCCGGCTTTCCAGTCTCTTTGCTCTTTGCTAGCCTTCTAATCGCATCAGCCTTTACAGCAGCCTAATTCTTCTCCCCTTAAACGAGTACTGTATTGATTTTCATTTCTTTCTCAGTCTTGGATGTCTTGCTTTCTGTGAGTCTTTCATTCCTTCCTCGGATGAAGTTGGTGTAATCTAATAGCCCCAGGAGGGAACAATGCCTATGTCCGGAAGTGGTCCATCCCGCATTCTTAGTTAACCCATTCCCGAGTGGCTTTATTATTCGGATGAGTGTCTATTTCTTTTGTCTTGAGACTGTTTCACTCCTCCAGTGAGATAAGGGTTGAATTCCCTTTCTTTGAGATTAAGACTCGGGTGAGAGGGAAGGAATTAGGTTGCAGGGGAGCCCCATTCGCGATCGTCTTTGTAGGAGAAGCCCTTGATCAATTTTCCGATTACCTTACCTGCTGCCCGGGGACAATTCCTTCGACCGTGGTAGAAAGGTAAAGAGATATGAGAGTGAGGCTAGCTTTTGGCATCCCCTAAGCCCTAAGAGAATGGATGTGCTTAGACGACTCTTGGAACTCGTCTTTACGCCCTTCGTTCAAAATTCCGGTTAAAAAAAAGACTTAAGAGCAAAGTTCGAAAGAAAGAAGGAGAGAGAATCTTACCCTCCCACAGACCAGCTCCATGCTCAGCTAAGCTCGCAACAAATGAAATAAAAAGAGTGAAATCATATATTATATGATTGCCGGCGGTCCATCGTGCTTGCGGGTTCGGTTGTGCTTCTAGCAAGTTAATCACTTCGTTGACACACGTAAAGCTTTGCAGCCCTCCCTGCGGTTTCCAGTTTAGTTTGTCTACTTCCCTTCCAAACGACGATGAGGCTAAGCGAACAAAGTCTAACCTTAAGAGGGGGATTGATCCTACTTATATATATTTTACCATATATGCATGCCGCTCTTCCTTCCCTTCCTTAGAAGGTCTCTTTTCATTTCATGAAACCGCAGCTATTGAATCTGCTGAAAAGTCAGTAGTACTTTGATTGGACCGGGAATGGGAATTCTTTTTCTAACCTAAGAGAATCCAGAGCCAATTCAGCCAATTGGGATTATACGCTAGATGATACGAATCCTAGGCTTGCAGCGCATTCTCGAAGAGCTAATTCTTGCAAAGAGAAAGTTAGGCAGAAAGGGTCGTCAGTCTTCATCGCCCACGAGCATTGGGCCAAGAGTCAGTCTAGCTCTCGCTCGTGTCCAATTTCCTTATCCTTTATTTAGGGGCGTAGTAGGCACTATGTCTTTTTTGGCATGCGGACCCTCTTGTGAGACTCACGAAATGGAAGCTAAATGAAAATCGGAACTTACCTTCTTACAGGATCCTTAAGGTACTGTGGACTCTTGCACCTTTCTCTTTATCTAATGAAATTGTCTCCGTATCAGCTACCAGGAAGGGTTTCCTATTTTGACTTTTAGATTGCCCAGATGGGATATAGGTTGGATACTTTTTATTTCGGTGTCTGATCTTTTTAGTACTGATAGGATCAATTGATTTGATGGAATCAAATGTTTCAAGGAATTCTAAAAGCTCGGTTTTTCTATAATCTTGGGGAAAATAGGAATTTCACTCTTTTTAGCTTCAGTGTAGACTCGAATAGTCATTTTATGAACTGAATCTTCTTCATATAAATCAATATACTTAGATATTGACCGCTCTAAATGAGCGTCGATCTCATTCTTAGGAAGAAGGTTCCCGTCTTCCAAAGTCAAGGGAATAGCATTACCAATCGTAAATGTTATATCCACCCCAATCTGCATCCGTATATGATATCAGAGATGAAACTGAAGAAGGATAAAGATTGAGTCCATGATGAAGTGTTCCCTGAATATAGCGCAGGATGCGCCTGAGAGCCTGCATATGTTCATCCATTGGATTATGCATAAATAGGCAGATTTGTTGTACCGCATAAGAAATGTCTGGTCTCGTGAAAGTGAGATATTGGAGAGCTCCTGCTAGACTGCGGTAGTGGGATGGATCCTCATACGGAGTGCTTTTTTTAGCACTAAGTTTCGGTTTAGTATCAACCGGAGTAGGGCAAGATTTACAAGATGACATGCCAGCACGCTCAATTCTTTCTTCTGCATACTTTTTCTGAGACAAAAATAGACCACCTGCATGACGAGTTACTGCTATACCCAAGAAGTAACTCAGTGGACCCTAATCTTTCATAGCAAATTCTGAGCTGAGAAGTGTCATGATAGACTTGCGAAGGGTGTCAGAAGAAGCAGTGAGGATGATATCATCCACATAGAGAAGAATGTAAGCTAATGTCGTACCATTCCGGTAGATGAAAAGAGAGTTGTCGGACTGACTTTGAGAGAACCCAATAGAAGAAACATAGCCGGCAAATCGTTTGTACCAGGCTCGAGGAGCTTGCTTGAGCCCGTATAGAGATTTCCGCAGAAGACATACATGATTAGGACGATCTGGGTCCTTAAAACCCAATGGCTGATGCATGTACACTGTTTCTTTCAGTTCACCATGTAAGAAGGCATTCTTTACATCCAACTGATGAATTGGCCAAGATTTAGAGAGAGCAAGACTTAGCACAGTTCGTATGGTTGCCGGTTTTACTACCGGGCTAAAAGTCTCTCCACAGTCCACGCCAACTTGTTGACCTGCACCATCACCTACAAGTCGGGCTTTATGCCTCTCAAAAGAACCGTCATCTTTTTTCTTGTGTCTGAAAATCCACATAGACCGAATAACATTAACATCAGGAGGACGGGGCACTCAATCCCACGTCTTATTTTTAATTAGAGCATTAAATTAATCATCCATAGCCATTTTCCAATTCGGGTCTTTAAGTGCAGACACGGGGTTACGAGGGATGGGATATATTGTGACATGAGTAAGTAAGCCATGTTGGTCTTTTTTATTTGGTTTAAAAAGACCGTGTTGGCTTCTCGTAACGGGTTTGGTTTCTGAACTCAAAGTGGGCTGGACAACAGGCGAGCCGGGCTGTGGGACCTGACCAGGTCTGTTCACAAGCTGGGCCGGTGAAGGAGGAAGATAATTTTGGGCCTGAGGTTGTGAAGTTGGTGGATTTTGGATTTGATTTTTCACGTAAGGTGATAACCCATCTTTAAGAAAATCATATGATGAAGAAGTAGGAGTATGCAGCTTTGCAAATGGGAACTCATTTTCCACAAAATATACGTGACGACAAATGAAAATTTTCTTAGATGAGAAAGAATAACATTTGTAACCACGATGATTTGAGGGATATCCAAAAAAGACACAAGGTGTGGAACGATCTTGAAGCTTATTTATCGTAGTAGATGGAAATAGAGGATAACATAAGCAACCAAAAAATCGTAAGTGAGAGTAGGGGGGTTGGTATATGATTTGAAGTGGCGATTGCAAATTAAGAGTCTTGCTTGGTAATTTACATTTTCTATGATCATCTTTATTTCAGGTATTCGAGGAATCTAGTCCTTGCTTGGCTTTCCTAAATAGTGTCAGTCAAAAGTAAGTGCTTTGAATCGAACGTACGCTCGTTGAATAGAGGAAACCGCAGGGTTCGAAGTCTCGTCCACGCCGGACTGCTCTAAGGCCTAATCAGGGATCAAGTCCATTCTCTCTGTACCGATAATAGCGTAAGCTTTTAGCCGGGAATTAGGCGGTTAGCTGGACCGAAATCACTTAAACTAGGGGGGGCTTTTTTTTTTGTTTGCCCCTTGACTCTTTCTATTGAAAGACTCGAGAGTCGTTGGGTTCAGTCAGGGGAAAGCTTTCATAATCACTCTTAGTCTTAGCGGCAGAACTTCACTCGTTGGTTCAACAAAAAGAGTACTTTTTTTTCGTAAATAAGGAAAGGAGTAGTTCTTCGTGTCGTGGTGGAAGCCATTCAATCGTCATCTGATAGAGGCTCTGCGCCTTTGAACAGGATAAGGGGAAAGAGAAAAGAGCTTTGCCAAAATCCCCCGTCCGCGGACTCATTCGAGGCGGAGTCACTCGCTAAATAAAGAGAGAATTGTTGTCAACGTCCGCACCTAAATCTGTTGATCCAGAAAGACCAAGGCTAGAAGCTACTGCTCCCTTTGAACATCAGTATGAAAATTACACAATGGATGAGTTCTTCCATAGGGTAGGATAAAGTGAAAAAGAAAGGTATTTGAACCAGGGCGGGCTGAGGAGGCCCTATGTAGTATTTCTTTTCATGGGTGGTGGGGAGGTTTAAGGGGAATATAGGTTTGCATCAAGGTATATTGTTTTCCAAAATGTTGATGGCTTGGAGTTCCATATCTCTGAAGAGAAGGAGGCGGGCGCAAAAGCCTCTTCTGGATCTTGATCCGAAAGTGACGATGCAACAAAGGCTTACTCCACAGATTCGCCATCAGCATATCCATACCCATAAGTACTTTAAAAGTCTGCAATCGGTAACTTTATTAAGACGGCACTCCTTTCATAAGAACTCCCTTCTGATATTATACGGAGGCATTAGTTAACCCGGCGTATTCGTAGCGATAAGGCTACTAAGGTCCACCCCTGATTCTGTTTCTGTTACGAAAAATATGTCCTCATCCTCGGCCAGAGGTACCTCTGCGATCCATAGCCCAAAAAAGTGAAAGACTATCGGTGTAAAGACTCTCAGCTAGCCTCTCTCTTTTCAAGTCAGAAAAGCTGTACCTTGACTATACCTATAAGACCT